TATCATATATTTTATTACTTTCTACTTTACTCTTTTATTTTCTTTTAATAAATTTCCTATTATTAAATTAATATATTGTATTGAATTAAATACATATTAGTTAATTAAATATTAAATAATATGAGACTCGAAATGAAAGTACCCTTCTCGCATACATTCCCCATTACGTTGTCGGAACAAAAATATTGCATGTATCAATATGGATGGAAATATTTAGTACATGAAATAGCGATTTGCTAGATATATAAATAGATATATAAGATATAACTAATAAAACGGATCTTGTGTTCTGGAATTGGAATCAAAGAAAGATATTTAAAATGGCTCGTATGTTGTGACTTGGAATAAATGTTTCTCGGTAAAGGAAGGGAATAGTAATTTATTCATTCCTAATTTATTCCTATAGAACGTCTAGGAACAAGAAGATTAAATCGGATATATCGACAGATTCCCGCGTAGTCCAAAGAAAAAAAGATCCAATTTCATCTCTATCGAATTTTAATATCAGAATAGTGGATATAATTATGATGCAATGGGTTAGGTCCACTTACTTTTTATTTTGTTGATTTCTAATCGATTTAATTGGAATAATGGAAAATAGGAAAGGAATAGTAATATTTGAAGATTTAACGAGACGACCTATCCTTACATTCATTATAATATTTAATATAATATTTATAATAATTATATTATTTATTTAATAATTAATTTTATTTAATAATATATTTAATTTATTTTAATATTTTAATATATTTAATTTATTTTAATATATTTAATTTATTTAATAATATATTTAATTTATTAAAATAGCAAATTTATAACCATACTATAATCAATTATAATGTTATAATTTTGATTATATATTAAAATATTAAATTATACGGTTTGTTACTTTTTTTTTATTACTTTATTACAATTACAAAGATCAACAATATCTTTATTCGCACTTCAAATATGAATACTACTGCCGGAGTTTTATGATTTATGAAAAAATCAAAGCCCCTTATCGGATTTGAACCGATGACTTACGCCTTACCATGGCGTTACTCTACCACTGAGTTAAAAGGGCTTGTTTGATCCAATTCCTGAATAAAGACACTATGAGTTTAGTATATATACTTATTATAATAGATGTACATAGATATATCTTATAACTAAGTATAAGGGTTCATTCAGGAATGAAAAATTTTCTTTATCCAGTAAAAGTAAATTAAATAATTTAATATAATTTAATATAGAGTATATAATATAGGTAAAATAAAACGGTTTATTGATATTGGATTTGATAAATTTATTGATATTGGATTTGATAAATATCAATACAATGAATTGTTTCAAGACTATCCTAATTGACATCATAACTAAATTCATTTGAGTGATACATGTATCCACTAATTTAACATAGATCCAAGATATTTCATTGAATCATTGATAAAGAGATTCGGATAAAGAGATTCGGCGTGGCCTTTGAACCAAACTTTTATCGAAAAAAATTGTATAGAAAGAATCGTGAAAGACGGAAAGATCCTTCGTATCGAGTCATACCATTCCATTATATTGACAATTTTAAAAAACTATTCATACTATGAACATAGTATGATGGCGGTCGTGCAAGTCTGCCCCCATCGTCTAGCGGTTCAGGACATCTCTCTTTCAAGGAGGCAGCGGGGATTCGACTTCCCCTGGGGGTAGGGTACTACGAAAGGAAGTTGATCGTGGATTATCAATAAGCCTGGAATTGATTCTTCCTGGGTCGATGCCCGAGCGGTTAATGGGGACGGACTGTAAATTCGTTGGCAATATGTCTACGCTGGTTCAAATCCAGCTCGGCCCAATAATTTGCCGATCCGCCATGAAATGATATAATATAACCCATTTGTTGCTCTCCAGAAATGCCCGATCCCCCAATCCCAATACGGAAGAAATCCATTTTATGATATATCTATACCACTATTTATTTACTCTCTTTTTACAAGAAATTCTGATCTTGCTGATGATCTAGATTCATATCAGGATCCATAACTATAAAGTAAAGTTTTAAGGAAAAGAGTAAATAAAAAAAAACTTTTTTGATTGAACGAGTGATTATCCAATTGATTTGGCAATAACGAAAGGATTACTAGTAATACCGGCTGCTCTCACTAAAGTACATATACATATGGGTATCGATATATCACACTCGCTGCTCTGTTACAACACGCCAATTCTAATCGAAATTGAAAGGGTTAGAATGAAATCATAAAAATATGTATACTTTATTTTATTATGGTATTTACTTGGGATTGTAGTTCAATTGGTCAGAGCACCGCCCTGTCAAGGCGGAAGCTGCGGGTTCGAGCCCCGTCAGTCCCGACGAATCCAAATCCAATAAAAAACTATATCAATTCATCTCTCTATTTTTTGTGAAAAGAAGTCCAAATAACATAATTTCATTCCCAACAGCGATCCCTCTTCTTTTTTTCTTTTTCGTTTCACATTTATCATCAACCAAATGGGGGAATTTCCATTTCTTCGACTAGTACCGATTCGATTGATGGGAGAGAGGCATATGTGGATTAGTACAATTATTGTATTATTAGCATCAGATTCAGGATTCCACGGGATACCGTACTGTACTGGGTCTGGCTTTTTCAATTACTCCCGATCTGTGAAATATGAAATAGAGTAGAGTATGTTTCCCGGGAGTACATACATAAATGGAATTTGTACAATATAAAATAAATTGAACATAGTTACTGTGTATAGAATAGTATAGAATACTTTTATTTTAAGATTAAAATAAAAGTATATCCTTTTCGGGCCCTATTTTGTGTAACCTCAATTTCAAATTTTACTAATTTGAAATAATCTATCTCATTCAAATTTCGCATTGAGCTTTTGATATATGCGTCCCATTACTAATCCAATGAAAGAGGATATTCAAAAAATAAAGATCAAACAAGGATAACTTTTTTATTAGCGAGGTAATGCATTTTTTTTTTTTTTATAAGGGTTTTTCCTTGAAAGAACAAACTTTTAAAATTTATATATAAATATATAAAAAAATAGTTAATTTGATGGAATATTCGATTTTTTTATACCGGAATTTGTACTCGTCTTTATCATACTTCTTTTGTTTTCCAAGAAGATTGGATCATTAAAAAAAGGAGTTTATAACTTAGCTCCTTCCTTTTTTTTCATTGAGCTTCTATTGTTTGTTGGGGTTTGTTTAGAACCAATGGTAAGTGGAAAGGCGGTTAGATGATACTTCATCAGATGATTGTACAAAGAGGGCGGTAGGTTATAGAAAAGAAAGAATGGAAAAGAATGATAAATAAATAAAGGAATTATTGATTGTATTGGGAATCAAATTTTGAGTTCAGTATGGATAAAAGATCGTCCTATGTTATACTATTCAATTCTTGACGATGAATCGATTTGATAGCTCCGATATTGTTATTCATGATATTGATCCGATTCGATATCATCGAGATGTAATGCATCCCATTGAATTTACAGGCGAAAGATTTATTATCTCTATGGGATTAACTCCCGAGTTATTGCGAATTAAAGAAAAATTAAACAATGAGATTATGGAAGTAAATATTCTCGCATTTATTGCTACTGCACTGTTTATTCTAGTTCCTACTGCTTTTTTACTTATAATATACGTAAAAACAGTCAGCCAAGGTGATTAATTTGAATTAAACTTGATTTTTTATTTCTTATCAATAATTGCAGAGAAGAAAAGGATAAAAATTTCGCGTCTTAAATGAAATGGGCAGACTAGAATCAGTCGTATTCTATGAGATACGATAGTATGGTAGAAAGATTCAGATATTTCTTTCTACCATACTATCTAGTATTGTTATTGTAGTGTATAAAGTTGTATTGTAATGCAGGTTAATTTAATATAGATTAATATAGATTAATCTACAATAGTATCATCATATTCCTTTTCTATATATATAGAAATCGATTTAATTACGTCGATTTAATTACGTATATATAATATATATTATATAGTAATAATGTATATTATATAGTATCCCAATTCTATTTCTTTGCTTTATCTATTTGTATTTAATTTGTGTTGATTTCAATTAAATTAATTTGAAATAATCGAAAGCGACTTTTACGATTAGAATTCCTAGATTTCTGATTATTTTCAATATGAATCCCGATCGAAGAAGTCATTGGTTGAGGAGTTGACAAATGATCCATGGGAACTTCTTCGGATTTCGAAAAGGATTAGTAAAACCCGTCGACTTTTAACGTTTGAACCATGATATGAAATGGGTTCAATAAAACAAGCAAAACATAAATAAAATTTCTAAAATAGTAAAACGAAAACAAGCGGCGCAATATGTGACTCGCCCAAGACAATATTTTAGGATGTGCAGTATCTCGTTGGACAACTACTATGTTGTTTCCCAATGTGTATCCACGTAATGGAATAACCGAATTGTTTTCTCTTTGATCTTTGAACAGTAAAGAGGTAAACAAAATAAAAAAAGTTCCGTTCTTCCTCATGGTCCATATCTAACTTTGGTAAGAGTCAGTTCATCGAAATAGAAAATTTATGAAGAATTCAGTTGGAATAAATTTCCTACCATTTGTATTCCTTTTACTTTTTTTACTTTCAAAATACGAACACGGAAATAATTGAAATATTTCTTTGATTGAATGATTGAAAGAGTATTTTTCAGATATATTTATTATTAATAGAATACATTACTGAACTAAAATCCAAGAGAATTTCGAAATGAAGATATTTTTCATTTCTATTTCAATTTAAAAATAAAATTTTAAATTGAAATAGTGAAATTTAAAATAAAAAAAACTTTGCCGAACGATCTATAAAAAAAAGTGCTACTGTTTAGTTCCTAAACTCAATTAGTAGTACTTCTAGAGTCCACTCCTTCCCCATACTACTAGCGAAAGGGAAAACGTAAAGACTACCATTAAAGCAGCCCAAGCGAGATTTACTATATCCATGTGAATTATGTCCTCTATCTCTA